ATACATATAGTAGTGGGGGATTATGGGACAAAAAATAAATCCGCTTGGGTTCCGACTTGGTACAACACAAAGTCATCATTCTCTTTGGTTTGCACAGCCAAAAAATTATTCGGAAGGTCTACAAGAAGATCAAAAAATACGAAACTGTATTAAGAATTATGTACAAAAAAATATGAGAATATCCTCCGGTGTTGGCGTTGAGGGAATTGCACGGATAGAGATTCAAAAAAGAATCGATCTAATTCAAGTCATAATTTATATAGGATTCCCAAAATTCTTAATAGAAAATAGACCGCGGAGAGTCGAAGAATTGCAGATGAATGTACAAAAAGAACTTCATTGTGCGAACCGAAAACTAAACATTGCTATTACACGAATTGCAAATCCTTATGGACACCCTAATATTCTTGCAGAATTTATAGCTGGCCAATTAAAGAATAGAGTTTCTTTTCGCAAAGCAATGAAAAAAGCTATTGAATTAACCGAGCTGGCGAATACAAAAGGAATTCAAGTACAAATTGCGGGACGTATCGACGGAAAAGAAATTGCACGCGTCGAATGGATCAGAGAAGGTAGGGTTCCTCTACAAACCATTGGAGCTAAAATTGATTATTGTTCCTATACAGTTCGAACTATATACGGGGTATTAGGAATCAAAATTTGGATATTTGTAGACGAAGAATAATAAGACTTTACGTGTTTTTACATTATACCCAGTAATGGACAAAAAAAGAAAAACCCTTTTATTCTTTTTATGTTCAAGCAAAACAAAAAAAGAGCAATTCTGCAATTCTAGAGGGTTCAATAAAAATTTGATTGATCATTTTATATAATTGCTATGCTTAGTGTGTGACTCGTTGGTTTTTTTAGGGCTAGGATTCAAAAAAACGGACCAGGGCCCAGAGTATGAACTAATAACTATAGCACTAATAACCAACTCATTGCTTTGCATTATCTGGATCCAAAGAACCAGTCAAGATAAAGATATAATATATTGGACATATCGTTGTAGCAACTGAAATCTTTTTTTGCATAAAGATAAAAAAACCAATCGGATTATTAGTTGTGAAGTTCTAAGTCGGAAAGCAAAATAGAAAAAAAAGTATGCGGATAAGTGGAAGGATGAGAGAAAGATAGAACGGAAATATCAATGATATATGATTCCAATATGTAAGGTCGATGAGTCATCTCATAAAACGCAGTGTAATAAAGCATAAATTCAATAATGATTCATGCATAATTAGATGAATCCGCTTATAGAACAAAAAAATAAAGAGCCTCGAGCCAATAAAGACTGAGAAAATTGACTTAAGAAAAAAGGACTCCGCCGGAAAATTCAGACCTAACCATTAATCGAGAAGCAATGGGAACGATATAACCTGTGAATGCAGAAGATTCTATTGAAAATGAATCTTAATGATTCATTGGGTGGGATGGCGGAACAAACCAGGGACCTCCTCTTTTATTCTTTTATTTTGAGAGGTCATGAACTAACCCTATAACTGAAATAGATATGGAAAGAGTAAATATTCGCCCGCGAAAGTTTTTTTTTATTAGATTGATACATTTTTGTCGATCCCATATGATAAAAGGAAAAACAAAAGACATTGACATTATCTAGAAATAGAATACATGTTTAATTAAATAATATCTAAACACGCTAGACAAATTTCGAATAGATTAACGAATTGATTAATTAGATGCAATTTCAAAGAATCCTATGATTCAGCATATTATTCATTAAACACATGTATATATTGATAAAATCTGTTTTAGTCGTTTCATTTGCGAGGAGCTGGATGAGAAGAAACTCTCATGTCCAGTTCTGTAGTAGAGATGGAATTGAAAAAGAACCATCAACTATAACCCAAAAAGAACAAGATTCCGTAAACAACATAGAGGAAGAATGAAAGGAATATCTTATCGAGGTAATCATATTTGTTTCGGTAGATATGCTCTTCAAGCACTTGAACCCGCTTGGATTACATCTAGACAAATCGAAGCAGGGCGCCGAGCAATGACACGAAATGTACGCCGTGGCGGAAAAATATGGGTACGTATATTTCCAGACAAACCAGTTACAGTAAGACCCACGGAAACCCGTATGGGTTCAGGGAAAGGATCCCCAGAATATTGGGTAGCTGTTGTTAAACCGGGTAGAATACTTTATGAAATGGGTGGAGTAGCCGAAAATATAGCTCGAAAGGCTATTTCAATAGCGGCGTCAAAAATGCCTATAAGAACTCAATTCATTATTTCTGGATAGAAATGTAGAACCAAAGGAAAGAAGTCTTGTGTATAAAAAAAACAATTGCAGGGTTTTCTTTCTTTTTTTTTTTTTTACTTCGTCCTTTGCTTTATTTTACATTAAAAAAACAGATAAAAAAAATGATATGATTCAACCTCAAACCCATTTGAATGTAGCAGACAATAGCGGGGCACGAGAATTGATGTGTATTCGAATAATAGGAGCTAGTAATCGCCGATATGCTCATATTGGTGATGTTATTGTTGCTGTGATAAAAGAAGCAGTACCAAATACGCCTCTAGAAAGATCAGAAGTGATCAGAGCTGTAATTGTACGTACTTGTAAAGAACTCAAACGCGATAACGGTATAATAATACGATATGATGACAATGCTGCAGTTGTCATTGATCAAGAAGGAAATCCAAAAGGAACCCGAGTTTTTGGCGCGATCGCCCGGGAATTGAGACAGTTAAATTTTACTAAAATAGTTTCATTAGCACCTGAGGTATTATAATATGAGACCGTGAGATAGTGATAGTATTTAAATAAAATAGATAAATTAGTAGATTATGTCTCACGCATATACTTTTAAGAATTTTCTTTAATAATTTTTATAAAAAAAGAACATGCTGATTATATCAAAATTCGGAAGCAACAATAATTTTAGTTTATCATGGGTAAGGACACTATTGCTGACATAATAACTTCTATACGAAATGCTGACATGGATCGAAAGGGAACGGTTCGAATAGCATCTACTAACATGACCCAAAACATTGTTAAAATACTTTTACAAGAGGGTTTTCTCGAAAACGTAAGGAAACTTGTAGAAAATAACAAATATTTTTTGGTTTTAACCCTACGACATAGAAGGAATAGGAAAGGACCATATAGAACTCTTTTAAATTTAAAACGAATAAGTCGACCTGGTCTCCGAATCTATTCTAACTATCAACGAATTCCTAGAATTTTAGACGGGATGGGGATTGTAATTCTCTCTACTTCTCGGGGTATAATGACAGACCGAGCAGCTCGGCTAGAAGGAATCGGCGGAGAAATTTTGTGCTATATATGGTAAATTTTCTGCTATCCGAATTGTATCTGTAACTTCCTGTTTGTGAAAAAAACGAATAAAAAAGCCAAGTTGTCTAATATCACGCCTTCCTACATTAGTTGATACTTCAAGGAGGGTTTGTCTGGAATAAAAGAAGAAAAATGGATTCATGAAGTTTTAATTACTGAATCACTTCACAATGGTATGTTCGGGGTTCGTTTAAATAATGAAGTCAGATTCTAAGTTCTGTTTCAGGAAGGATCCGACACTCTTTTATACATATACTACCAGGAGATAGAATCAAAATTTAAGTAAGTCGTTATGATTCAAACGGGGGGGGGGGGCGCAGAATTTCTAGACCCCACAACAAAGATTCGAATGGTTCGGTGGTTTTTCAAGATTCCTTTCATGAGGATCCAATTCACGGTTCAAAAATTTCAAGAAACTTATTTTCTTCCAATCAGTAAAGTAGATTCGAAATTCAGTTAAGGAATAACAATTATGAAAATAAGAGCCTCCGTTCGTAAAATTTGTGAAAAATGCCGACTGATCCGTAGAAGGGGACGCATTATAGTAATTTGTTCCAACCCGAGACATAAACAAAGACAAGGATAATCTTTCGAAAAAGGACTCTCTAAAGGAACCGATGAACAAATCAAAATAAAAGATCCGTTTTGACATGAAATGGATATATCCATATATCTCTGACTTATATTTCGGAAATGATAAAATATGGCAAAATCTATACCAAGAAGCGGTTCACGTAGGACTGGACGTGTGGGTTCACGTAAAAGTGCACGGCGAATACCAAAGGGCGTTATTCATGTTCAAGCAAGTTTCAACAACACCATTGTGACAGTTACAGATGTACGGGGTCGGGTTATTTCTTGGTCCTCCGCCGGTACTTGTGGATTCAGGGGTACAAGAAGAGGGACACCTTTTGCTGCTCAAACCGCAGCAGGAAATGCTATTCGAGCAGTAACAGATCAAGGTATGCAACGAGCAGAAGTCATGATAAAAGGTCCGGGTCTCGGAAGAGATGCAGCATTACGCGCTATTCGTCGAAGTGGTATACTTTTAAGTTTCGTAAGGGATGTAACCCCTATGCCACATAATGGCTGCAGACCCCCTAAAAAAAGGCGAGTGTAGAAATAAACATTGAAGAGATTTCAAGAGAAATAAATGACTCAAAAATCTGACAAATAATATTACTATGGTTCGAGAGAAATTAAAAGTATCTACTCGGACACTACAGTGGAAATGTGTTGAATCAAGAGCAGACAGTAAGCGTCTTTATTATGGACGCTTTATTCTGTCTCCACTTATGAAAGGTCAAGCCGACACAATAGGCATTGCGATGCGAAGAGCTTTGCTTGGAGAAATCGAAGGAACATGTATTACACGCGCAAAATCTGAGAAAATCCCGCATGAATATTCTACCATAGTAGGTATTCAAGAATCAGTACATGAAATTTTAATGAATTTGAAAGAAATTGTATTGAGAAGTAATCTATATGGAACTCGTGACGCGCTTATTTGTGTCAAAGGTCCTGGATATGTAACTGCTCAAGACATCCTCTTACCACCTTCTGTGGAAATCGTTGATAATACGCAGCATATAGCTAACCTAACAGAACCAACTGATTTTTGTATTGGATTACAAATTGAAAGGAATCGAGGATATAATATAAAAACACC